AAATGATTCGCAGAGAAGAGATATTTTTGTACTTTACTGATTTTTGAGTAGAATACCATTTGAAGTGTATAAAGTGTATAAGAAGGGTTGCATTTATTAAACACGTATGCGAATGGCTATAATATCCGACTTCTCTTTTATTTTAGTACCTTCTATTCGGGACAGCCCGGGTCGTCCTTTATCAAACGAAAATCTCTATTCAATGCAAAAATGAAGTAGAATAATTTTATGATAATTCCCTATCGACAACATATCTAACTAATAGTTATCTGTAATTTATGTTCTGGGGTTTACATAGACTCATATATTTTGTTATAATTGAAATTGAAAAGGATTCTTTGATTAAAAAAAATAAATACTGATTAGTTTTATCTCAATTTGTATTTTCTTATGTATGTCATTAGGAAAACACAATTTGGAGATTAAAATCTCCAGAAGCGTTCATAAATTCGAAGTAAGCATAAGCAGTCAATAGTTAATGGTTCCAATTTGTCGGCTGAAAATCCACATGTGATTTCTCAATAGAAAACCGAGAGCATTTTTTTAGCATTGTGGATTTTGAGATACTCTAGAATGAATCGAAGGAATGGATCAAATCCAAAACAAAAAAAATGAAAAATGTCAAGTACAATAAAAATTTAGTAATCCGAGAATATTTTTGTATAATTTTGGCGGCATGGCCGAGTGGTAAGGCGAGGGACTGCAAATCCTTTTTCCCCAGTTCAAATCCGGGTGTCGCCTGATCAAACAAAAAACCCGCAATCTCTTCTTTTCGTCTGTTCTGCTGATATAACTCGGAGAATAATTCTCCGGTAAAAACAGAGGAAAGACTGTTTGTTTGATTCTAAACATTTGGTCTGAGGTTTTTCGAAAATAAAAGATTGTGAATCCTCGTTCGCATCTAGGATTCAAGGAAATATTAGAATCTATTCTATAGTAGGGAGCTTTTAAGACTTTACGATTCCCTTCTATTACTATACTAAGGGACTGTCTAATGACTGGATCTTGGATTAGATTGTAGAGCCTGCTAAGAAATATGATTCTATTTATAATTTTGTAAAGGGTTGGAAGTTGCCTTATATATGACGGACTTGCGAGATGAACGCTGGGGTATCCAATCAATATTAGATTCGATGGATAATCTTTTTTTTATAGAAAAAAGAAAGAATTTTTTTTCGATAACCCCTAGCCAAGCACCCTACCCCTCAGAGATAATCGGGAAAGGGAGTATGGATTAGGGGAAATAGAGGTCTGTACTAGATAGTGATTTATCTTTTTTAGTGATTTCTCCCTTTCCGTTTTTACTTATGAGGGTCAACAAAAAAATAGGCCTTATTATTCACATGTTCCTATTCCCTTTGGATATTTTGCTTGTGTTTAATCTTTCCCGATTCGAAATCAGAATCAGATTGGTTTATCAATAGTGTTCGGACAAAATCCCCTTTTTTGACTCTGCACCATTGATTCCACTATTATTAGTGAGGAATAATTACTTTGTATTTATAGAGATAGGAGACATAATTCACATGGATATAGTAAGTCTCGCTTGGGCTGCTTTAATGGTAATCTTTACATTTTCCCTTTCACTCGTAGTGTGGGGAAGAAGTGGGCTCTAGAAGTACTACTAAATTGAGTTGAGGAATCAAACCGTATCACTTGTTTTATAGATCGTTCTGCAACGCGTTTTGAACTATTTAAAATCAAAATATCTTAATTTCGAATTTCATTGGAGTCAAATGGAGTAATTTATGATATGAATCATACTCTTTCAATCAAAGAGATATTTGAGCGATTCCCCTGTTTGTATTTCGAAAAGAAGGGGATTCAAATGATTAGAAATTTATTCCAACCTAAGATTCTTCCGAAATTTTCTATTTAAATCAATGGAATGGGCTCTTACCATCTTTATAGATAGATACTGAGGAAGACCGGACCCCTTTTTGATTGTTTTTCCTTTTTACTGTTTAAAGAACAAGTGGTTTTGTTAAGTGTATACGAACTTTATATGAGAAATGATATATAGTAGTTATCTAACGAGAGACTATGCAATAATAAGATATTGCTTCGGACGAATCACATATTGGGCATTTATCGCTTGGTTTCTAATCTTATAAAGGCGATTTATGCTTTATCGACTTTTTTCATATCAAGGTTTGGGCGTTAAAAAAAAAGTGAGGTTTCCTCTTCTTTAATTAGGAAAAGGAATTAAAATCCTAAGATAATCCTTATCTTAGATTGATCGGAACAAATAGATGTAGCAAATAAATAGAATTGGGTGTTATGTCAATTCTATACAATATGTTATGTCAATTCCATACAATATATGGAATTAATAGAATATATTACATGATCAGAATTTGTAGATTGATCTATAGAATCTATCTTTATTCTAGATTAAAACTTTATAGAATAAGAGATCGATAGTATGGTAGAAAGAAGGATTCATCTATTTCTTTCTTACCATACTATCAAATTAATAGAATACTGCCGATTAAAGTCCGCTCATTTCATTTAAGTTAAGACGCGAAATTGGAATCCTTTTCATTTGACTTCGTCAATTTTTGATAAGAACTCAGAAGGAAAGTTTTATTCAAATTCATTTGAAAATTCAAATGAATTAATCATTTTGACTAACTGTTTTTACATAAATGATAAGTAGAAAGGCGGTAGGAACTAGAATGAATAGTGCAGTAGCAATAAATGCAAGAATATTTACTTCCATAATCTCATCGGTTTTTTTACTTCACAATAACTCGGGATTTAATCCCATAGAGATGATAAATCTTTCGTCTGTAAATTCAATGAATGAATTACCTCTCGATGATTTTGAATGGGATCAATATCATGAATAACAATATCTGATCTATCAAATCAACTCGTAGTTGAGACTTGAATAGTATAACATAGGAAGTTCTTTTATCCATACCAAAAAATAATTTGGATTTCTGAACCAATTAATCCAAAATTCCTTGTATTTATTATCCGTTTCCTTGTTTTTTTCTATAACTTATCTTGCGTCTTGCTTGGATAATCCTCTGATGAAGGATTATCAGATTGCCTTTCCACTTCGATTAGTCACATAGTTACAAATCTAAACAAACAATAAACGCGAAATGGAAAACATAGGAAAGAAAAAAGAAACAAAGACTCCTTTTTTGCTTGGGAATGAAATTAAGCCCCCCGACACCCTTTCTATGTTCTATGAAAGGGTGAAATGAATAGATTTATTTATTGGATATTGGATCCGTCGGGACTGGCGGGGCTCGAACCCGCAGCTTCCGCCTTGACAGGGCGGTGCTCTGACCAATTGAACTACAATCCCAGGAAAATAAGGGATCTAGCAGAAGATTTTATTCTTTTTTAGCTTCGTATGCGGTATTTCTGAAGGACAAGGTGGGTTATACCATCTTATAGTAGATTGGCGAATTATTGGGCCGAGCTGGATTTGAACCAGCGTAGACATGTTGCCAACGAATTTACAGTCCGTCCCCATTAACCACTCGGGCATCGACCCAGGAAGAATCAATTTGAGGCTTATTGGTAATCCATGATCAACTTCCTTTCGTAGTACCCTACCCCCAGGGGAATTCGAATCCCCGCTGCCTCCGTGAAAGAGAGGTGTCCTAAACCACTAGACGATGGGGGCTAACTTGCTCAACCGCCCTCATACTATGATCATAGTATGATCAGTTTTTTGAAATTGTCAATATAATGGAATGGTATGATTAGATCTGAGGGATCTTTGCGTTTTTCAGAGAATTTGATCGAATTTTTTGATTCGTCGTTCATATTAAAGAATACTAGGGATAGGAGTTTTTCAGAGAATGATTGGTCCGTCAGAAAAGAAATGGCAGGGGTCAGTTCTATTTTTTTTGCTTTCATTCATTGTTAAGATGAGATATCCTTATCTCTATCTCACACTAAACCAGGAAAGTAACAACCAAAAAATCTATTAAAATAAATCTATTAAGCGAGATCAACAAGTTATTGAAAATCTTCTATAAAAATTGAGTTCAAGGGGACAAGTAGAATCTCTTAATCACACGATTCAATTAAATATCTTGAAATTTATTTTATGTCGAATTGGTAACTGTCCATGTTATGTATCAATCAAGTCAATTTTGCTTTGATAGGAATCATTTCAATAAAATAAATTAGGGTCAGTCTTAAAAAAATTTACCCTAGAGTTGCTAGGCAAATCCATTTGATTATTAAAAATAAGCCACTAGCCACTATGAGTCTAGTGCATATACTTATGTATATAATATATGTGCATATAGATATTTTATCTACATAGCGACCCGTTGGGGAATTTAATCAAATAAGCCCTTTTAACTCAGTGGTAGAGTAACGCCATGGTAAGGCGTAAGTCATCGGTTCAAATCCGATAAGGGGCTTTGGGGTTTTTCAGAAAAGTCCATAGTATTCAGAAAATAGAGATACTTTTTTTATTTGGAATAAAAAAAGTAACTAACTAGATACTACGTTATCATTATACTGAGTTAGAGTATATAGTAGTTCTAGTTAGAAAGTGGAACATTTGTTCAGTGAATTTTCATTATTATTCATAATAATTCTAATCCACCTCTTGAATTACCAGAGACCCTTATTTTTCCTTATAAATCCCAATAAAATTCATTGGAAAGATTCGTAACAAAGGAAAAAGTAAGTGGACCTGACCCATTGAATTATGACTATATCCGCTATTCTGATATTCAAATTCGATAGAGATAAAATTTGAATTGGAACAGTCGACCCCCTGCTTTTTTTGGAATTTCTTTTCTTTGGACTTCGAAAGAATTTGTCGATATTTCCGATTCAATTTTCTTATTCCTAAATTTTCTTATTCCTAGATTTTCTAGGGGAATAAATTGTTATTCCCGTCCTCTACAGAGAAACCTTTCTTCCAATTCACAAGATAAGAGCCGTTTCCAGTATCTTTCTTTGATTACAGATCAAGGTGAATCTCTATCTATCTATAAATCTAAGTCTATTTAGAT